TTATGGGCACTATGTAATAGTAAGAAGTATAAAAAAAGAAGTTCTTTGTATATATGTTCGAACCACAGTTGGTCATATTTCTCTTTATCGAGAAATCGAAGAAGCTATCCAAGGGTTTTGCCGAGCCTACTCGTATGGTACCTAATCATATCGTATCTAAGTTAAGACACCCGTGTGATTTTTGATTTCTTCAGTTTAGCTAGGACCACAGTTCCTGAATTTCTATGCGAATCAAGATCGAGAAAAGGAAGTTTTCCACTCACTGACTCAAACCCATTGTAGAACTCCACTCAGCGGAATAGGGAGGTACTTATGGCAGAACGGGCCAGTCTGGTTTTTCACAATAAAGTGATCGATGGAACCGCTATTAAACGACTTATTAGTAGATTAATAGATCACTTCGGAATGGCATATACATCACACATCTTGGATCAAGTAAAGACTCTGGGGTTCCGACAAGCCACTGCTACATCCATTTCATTAGGAATTGACGATCTTTTAACAATACCCTCTAAGGGGTGGCTAGTCCAAGATGCCGAACAACAAAGTTTGATTTTGGAAAAACACCATCATTATGGTAATGTACACGCGGTAGAAAAATTACGCCTCTCTATTGAGATATGGTATGCTACAAGTGAATATTTGCGACAAGAAATGAATCCTAATTTTAGGATGACGGACCCCCTTAACCCAGTCCATATGATGTCGTTTTCGGGAGCTAGAGGAAATGCATCTCAAGTACACCAATTAGTAGGTATGAGAGGGTTAATGTCAGATCCACAAGGACAAATGATTGATTTACCTATTCAAAGCAATTTACGTGAAGGGCTGTCTTTAACAGAGTATATCATTTCTTGTTATGGAGCCCGCAAAGGCGTTGTGGATACTGCTGTACGGACGTCGGATGCTGGATATCTTACACGCAGACTTGTTGAAGTAGTTCAACACATTGTTGTACGTAGAACAGATTGTGGCACCACCCGAGGCATTTCTGTGAGTCCTCGAAATGGGATGATGCCGGAAAGGATTTTTATCCAAACATTGATTGGCCGTGTATTAGCGGACGATATATATATAGGAACGCGATGCGTCGCCATTCGAAATCAAGATATTGGAATTGGACTTGTCAATCGATTCATAACCTTTCAAACACAACCAATACCTATTCGAACCCCCTTTACTTGTAAGAGTACATCTTGGATCTGCCGATTATGTTATGGCCGGAGCCCTACTCATGGCGACCTGGTCGAATTGGGGGAAGCTGTAGGCATTATTGCAGGTCAATCTATTGGAGAACCGGGTACTCAATTAACATTAAGAACTTTTCATACCGGTGGAGTATTCACAGGGGGTACTGCAGAACATGTGCGAGCCCCTTCTAATGGAAAAATAAAATTCAATGAGTATTTGGTTCATCCCACACGTACACGTCATGGGCATCCTGCTTTTCTATGTTATATAGACTTGTATGTAACTATTGAAAGTGAAAATGTTATACATAACGTGACTATTCCACCCAAAAGTTTGATTTTAGTGCAAAATGACCAATACGTAGAATCAGAGCAAGTGATTGCTGAGATTCGCGCGCGAGCATACACTTTTAATTTTAAAGAGAGGGTTCGAAAACATATTTATTCTGACTCAGAGGGAGAAATGCACTGGAGTACCGATGTATACCATGCGCCAGAATTTACATATAGTAACGTACATCTTTTACCAAAAACAAGTCATTTGTGGATATTATCAGGAGGTTCGTGCAGATTCAGTGCAGCCCCCCCCTCACTCCACAAGGATCAAGATCAAACGAACGTTCATTCTCTTTTGGCTGAAGGACGATATTTTTCTAGTCTTTCAGTAAAGAATGATCAAGTGAAACACAAATGTTTTGGTTTAAATCTATCTGATAAAAAAGAAAGCTGTATTCCTGATTATTCAGAAGTGAATCGAATCATATATACGAGTCATTGTAATCTCACATTTCCTACTATTCGTCATGATAATTTTTTATTGACAAAGAGGCGAAGAAATAGATTCATCATTCCATTCCAATCAATTCAAGAACAAGAGAAAGAACGGATGCCCCGTCCCGGTATTTCGATTGAAATACCTATAAATGGTATTTTTCGTAGAAATAGTATTCTTGCCTATTTCGACGATCCTCAATACAGAAGAAAGAGTTCGGGAATTACTAAATACGGAACCCTAGGGTTGCATTCAATCCTCAAAAAAGAAGATTTAATTGAGTACCGAGGAGTCAAAGAATTTAAGCCAAAATACCAAACGAAATTAGATCGATTTTTTTTCATTCCTGAGGAAGTGCATATTTTACCCGAGTCTTCTTCCATAATGGTACGGAACAATAGTATCATTGGGATAGATACACGAATCACTTTAAATACAAGAAGTAGAGTCGGTGGCTTGGTCCGAATGGAGAGAAAAAAAAAAAGGATTGAACTAAAAATCTTTTCTGGAGATATCCATTTTCCCGGAGAGATGGATA